TAAATCAACAATACCCCCCCCCTGGAAACGTATAGGAGGTTTTCTCCTCGTACGGCTCGAGAAAAACGATTCAAAGTTAGGTATATATAAATTATAATGACCAATCAAATAAGTCCATAAAATCATCAAATGAAGTAGACTAAGAAGTAAGTCCTTTTCATTTCTTTATTTCCTAAAAGAAAATCGTTTGTATACTCATAACTCAAGTTGAATAACTCTCAAATAGTTCAAAAGAAAATCCTTTGGCATTTTATTTATTGAGCAGTCTCAAATACCCTTTTGTCTCATTTAGAATGGATTTGAATTCGGTATTCTGATCCAAATACAGTTGTTGTGACAATTAAAAGGGTATTTCCTTGTTCCGGAAATCTTTCTCTTTTTTTTGAATCATTGGGTTTAGACATTACTTCGTTGATTTTAAATCCTTTCAAAAATGGCAGCAACATGCCTTTTTTGTTATTTCTTTTTATCAAAGAATAGAATCATACTAACGGCGGATTCCCGACGATATATATAATTTTCATTTTATCGAAAAGGTTTTATCAATTCCAACAAACGATTTTCCTTTGGGATTTGAAACTTGTTTTATTTGGATCCTTTCGATTTCTATGTCAAAGATATACTTACGAAGTTGTTGCAACTTATTGATTGACACTAACCCTAGACCCTTCTCTTTTCCTTTGAGAAATAGCTCAATACTTTACTACTCGAGCTTCATCATGTACTATTTCCATTGCACCCCCCCCACCCCCAAAAAAAAATGAAATGCGGGTTCGAGTGGAACAGAACAAAGGATGTCGAGTCAAGAGCATCCTTTATTAGAGAATGATGGATATAAGAATCCACAACGGATCATGTCCTTCAAGTCGCACGTTGCTTTCTACCACATCGTTTCAAACGAAGTTTTACCATAACATTCCTCAAATTTGGAACCAGTATGCGGTTGATTCGATTATGGAATCATGAATAGTCATTGGTTCAATTAGAACAGTCAATACATGGAGATGGAATATATCTTAAGTTATTATTAGTATGTAATGTTCATTTTTTTACAATTTACAATAACGGCAACATCCCTAAGAAATAGAAATCCATGTTTCTTTTTGAGCTCAACCATTAATTTAATAATAAATGAAGAATCAATAAAAAAATCGAAATTTAATAATAGATTCGATTGGCAAAATCCAATTTCTTTTGCGGGATAAATAAAAAAAATAACTAACTTCCTTTTATAATATTCTATATTATAATATGAATATATTAGGGGATGTATATATGATTAACGGTACACTTTTGAATTCCAAAAAAGGTGGAATCTATAACCCCATCTTGCCTAAATCTCCAACAGATTGACTTGTATCCGTGTGTCATTTGAACACATATCCTCCTTTATTGGATGAAATGTGAAAAAAAAAAGATAAGATTCATTTTGGTTAAAATCATTAACAGAAAGGATGAAATTCTATTCAATATTCAACTTTAGAAACAGAAAAATACAATCTTAAATAAATTACATATGCTCTGGGACGGAAGGATTCGAACCTCCGAATAGCGGGACCAAAACCCGATGCCTTACCACTTGGCCACGCCCCACTTCGATTTCTATTTCACACTAATAAACACTAATATTGTTATTGATTGTTCGTCAATTCCAGCCCAACTGGCTCAAAAATCAAGTCGATTCTGTTGTTAGTATTTTGACACGTGTAGATATAGAATTCAAATGAATTTATTGATCATTCCATAGAATTCCATTAAGATATTGTATGAAAGTAGAATTTCTTCTATTCTCAATGGAGAGTAGAAGGTTTTTTGATTGAGTGAGTAAGTTCAAAAAAAAGAAGTATTTTTTTCTATCAATAACTCAATCAAAATGCAATAAAAAAAAAATGTCTGTTATGCTTAATATCTTTAGTTTGATCTGTCTTAATTCTGCCCTTTATTCGAGTAGTTTTTTCTTCGCCAAATTACCTGAGGCCTACGCCTTTTTGAGTCCAATCGTAGATTTTATGCCAGTCATACCTTTACTCTTTTTTCTCTTAGCCTTTGTTTGGCAAGCTGCTGTAAGTTTTCGATGAGATCTTTCATCTTGTCCTAGAAAAATCATTCTAACTAATTCTAATACTAAATAATTGATAAAATCAGACAAGTCTTACAGTATGAACCCTTGATTAAAACATTCAAATTTTTGAATCAACACAATCCATATCGCCTCGTTTTCCGATTATAACTATTTTTCATAAATAAAAAAACCTTATTTCGATCCTCCATAATATCAACAAGTGGGTATAATAAAATTATTGATAAGTAAGATAATAATGGATAAGATAATAATAACTTCATTTTTTATATTTTATTACAATTAACAAAAATTCTTTTCGATTTTGAAAAACTATTTCGGTTTTAGGCGTCAAATTCAAATTATAGGATATGTGGTATAAAAATAGAGAATCTATTCTCTTTTTTCCAAAAAAAAAATTATCTTGGAGATTGTGTAATG